CGGGAATCTTATGATATGTTGGGAATTTCTTATGAGAATCATCCTCGCCTTAAACGTATCTTGATGCCTGAAAGTTGGATAGGCTGGCCCTTACGTAAAGACTATATTACGCCCAATTTCTATGAAATTCAAGATGCTCATTGATTGATAAAAAAGGGGTTTTTTATCAATCAATGAGCATCTTGGCATTCCCCTTCTAGATGAAACAGAGTAACTGGACTTTCATTCGTATTGTGGAGGGTCTAAAATAAAAAAAGAAAAAGAGGCTCTCATTGCTATTCCCCAATTGGGAAGATATCATATAATATACATTTCGTATGAGCACAATAGGATGATTCTGCACCATGAACTTTGTACCTCGCACATCACTTAGTGGGGACCTCAGAAAGTAACTTGAGCAAGAGTGACAAAAAAATATGAAATTTGAAAGAAAAGAATATCTCGTCCAAATGAATTAATTTCATTTGTATGAGGTATGAATATCTATCCGATACATTATTCATGTGTCAGGAACCAGATTTGAACTGGTGACACGAGGATTTTCAGTCCTCTGCTCTACCAACTGAGCTATCCCGACCATTTCCCGTGCATCATCCTAGCAGAGTACTTATATCTATGTCAATGAAAAGAATTAAAAAATAAAATCTTAACAAATTGGACCTAGCCCCTGAATTTCTTAGATATTCAAAAAGAAGACATTCTTTGTAAATGTCAGGAAAAAGATATGGACTATGAATGATTCAATAACGGAAATTCCTTGAACATATATATGTTCATATCGTACTATACAAAACAAATGAGATTGGATTGGAAGAAGATACGAGGATTTTGATTCGGATCCATTTGTGAAAGAACAGAGTGAATGAAATGAGAAAGATATTTCATTTTGTTTAAACTAAACCACTGATGAAAAAAAAAAGAAAGAGGGTGAGGAAGTAAAATGGGCTTTTTATTGGGGATAGAGGGACTTGAACCCTCACGATTTAAAAATTCGACGGATTTTCCTCTTACTATAAATTTCATTGTTGTCGGTATTGACATGTAAAATGGGACTCTCTCTTTATTCTCGTCCAATTAATCTTCAAAAGATCTATCAAACTCTGGAATGAATCATTTGATCACTGAATATTTGAATTCGATTCTTTTTTCAACTTCAATTGGAATTGATTCACAATAACTCTTCAATTTTTCATATATTTTTTGATCTCTATCATTCTAATTAATATATAATAGAAATAGAAGATTATAATAGAAATAGAAAATTTCTATTTTCATATATTTTCATTTCATATATTTTCATATATAGAGCTATGTAAGTATGTATACGTACGTATTAGGTATATAAGGTTATCCTTTCTGTCATTTCAATAGAAGGATTTTAGCTACTAACGTAACGTAGTCAATTTCATTCGTTAGAACAGCTTCCATTGAGTCTCTGCACCTATCCTTTTTATTCTCATTTTCCATCTTTTCTCTCAAAACAAAGATTTGGCTCAGGATTGCCCATTTTTAGTTCCAGGGTTTCTCTGAATTTGGAAGTTACCACTTAGCAGGTTTCCATACCAAGGCTCAATCCAATCAAGTCCGTAGCGTCTACCAATTTCGCCATATCCCCTTTCTTTTGAGACAAGGGTAATTTCATCCACCTCTTTCATTTATAATTTATCTTGGCACTATTGAATTCATTAGGTAATGATTCCTATATCGAAAAAGTGTATGCTGCTATTTTCTTTTTTTGCCACCCCCTATTCTATATTCTATCATTTCATCTCTATTGGATGAACCCTATTTGTTTCAATACGAAATTGATTCTATCATTGATGTATCCGCAATTCAATATGGATAGATATATCCCACATATATATGTGCCTTTCCTCCTCCTTAATTTTTACAGTGCAGTTTGGAATAGTGGAACGGTCGATATTCATTCTTTTTTTTTTCATTTCAAATCCTAATTTCATTGATATATTGATATTTTATATTCACATATATATGAATATGAAATTTAATTTCTATTTAGATATCTAATTTATCTATATCTAAATAGTTTTCTTTTCTATTTTCTAAATAGAATCTAAAATATATAACTAATAAATATAAGGAATTTAAATAATCAATAAATTCAAAAAAGAAGAAGAATCACTAGGTAATAGCCAAGATCCGATAGTTTCCTGTATTCCTATACACTATTGCTCTTATATCCGCCCGCTTAGCTCAGAGGTTAGAGCATCGCATTTGTAATGCGATGGTCATCGGTTCGATTCCGATAGCCGGCTCTTTTTATTTAATCAATTTTTTTCTTTCCATGATTGAAAATCTCTACTCTCGCTTTCTCTAAATGTTGGGTCACCGATCTATTATGTCATGGTAACTTGCAGCTATAGCTATGAATAAAAAAGTTGACTAGAACAATTAGATCTCTACAGAAGAAATTGGAAAATGTAACCTTCGCTTTAATTTCCTATATATACAAAAAATCCGAATATTGATAAAATTTCTTTTATTCTGTTTTGTAGGACTTTAGTAAATTGAGTTTTGCTTTGCTGATCCTTTAGTTCAGTCTGAATTTATATTTTTTTTTTCAAATAAAAGTGAATCAAAAAGGAGCCTTTATATGTCTCGTTACCGAGGACCTCGTTTCAAAAAAATACGCCGGCTGGGGGCTTTACCGGGACTAACTAGTAAAAGACCCAGATCCAGAAGTGATCTTCAAACCCAATTGCGCTCTGGAAAAAGATCACAATATCGTATTCGTTTAGAAGAGAAACAGAAATTGCGTTTTCATTATGGTCTGACAGAGCGACAATTACTTAAATATGTGCATATTGCTGGAAAAGCCAAAGGGTCAACAGGCCAGGTTTTACTACAACTACTTGAGATGCGTTTGGATAACATCCTTTTTCGATTAGGTATGGCTTCGACCATTCCTGGAGCCAGACAATTAGTTAACCATAGACACATTTTAGTTAATGGTCGTATAGTAGATATACCAAGTTATCGTTGCAAACCCCGAGATATTATTACTACGAAGGATAAAGAAAGATCGAAAGCTCTGATTCAAAATTATCTTGTTTCATCCCCCCACGGGGAATTCCCAAACCATTTGACTATTGACTCCTTACAATATAAAGGATTTGTCAATCAAATAATAGATAGTAAATGGATTGGTCTTAAAATAAATGAGTTGTTGGTCGTAGAATATTATTCCCGTCAGACTTGATTCTAATGAAAATAAAAAAGCAAGGTTCATACCAATTTTGACTCCTTTCTCTGAAGTAAATAGAGCACCTCGTGCCCTGTCTTATTCATGTATTAAAAAAGGATCGGCAATAGGATTCTTTTTCTTTTTTTCAATATCAATACGATATCTCTATTTGTATTTTACCTATCACAGGGATAGAGAATGTCTATGAAATAAGGGTCTTATCATTAGAATAATGATATCAATTCTTATTTTATTTAATACATTGTAGTTGGTAACGTTGATGAATGAAAAGAAACGGAGAGAGAGGGATTCGAACCCTCGGTAAACAAAAGTCTACATAGCAGTTCCAATGCTACGCCTTGAACCGCTCGGCCATCTCTCCTACAGAATGTTATTCTTGACCAAAACCCGAATGAATAGCGAGTCCTTCATCTTAATTGTAGTACATGTATGACCGCCCGATGGTTCCATAAGAAGAAATTGCTTTTCCAATTTCATATTTATCAAAAACAACTTCTTTCATCAGCTAACCCATGGAATTCATGAATTGTCCGACGAATTTTTCTATTTCAATTGTATGGTGTGGCACATACATGTTATGCAAACAAAAAGGATGGTTACTTTATTTGAATATTTGAATTTTATTTCATCATGGAATGATTATTCCATTCTTTTCCTTTTTGGATCATAACCAAATCAAAACTTCTCGAGTTATCAAAATCCATAGGAAACTTGGTTATTCAACTTAGATGAAATAGTAATAGTCATTGGTATACTACGAAATTAGAATGAAATCTAATCTGATTCAACTATTTCATTTCATCTTTGTCCAAAAGGGGGAAACCACATTTTTTCCAATTAGTCTGTTTTTATGTTATTTTGTACTGTACAATTCCCTTTTTTGTGGGATCGTTTTCCCCGAAGGGGGATGAGAAGAATTATAGAATGAATTGCTAATTATGCCTAGATCTCGAATAAATGGAAATTTTATTGATAAGACCTCTTCAATTGTAGCCAATATTTTATTACGAATAATTCCGACAACTTCAGGAGAAAAAAAGGCATTTACCTATTACAGAGATGGTGCGATTTGATTTTTTCTTGTTTTTTTTTACCCCTCAGTTTTACGAGAAAAAGAACGTAGTTAGGAATAGAAAAAAAACAAATTAGTGAAAGAAACCTACGCTTGGTGAAGGTGAAGTTTAAAGATAGAGCAATTCCTTCTGTCGTGTATCCTCGATTGATGCAGCCTTAGATGCTTCAATTATCAATTTTAGTATTGAGCGAAAGGTTACATCTATAGGTTCTGTATTGGAGGTCATTACTACTTCATTTAGTACCAATAGATGGCATCGGGGAAAAAGCACTACACCTAGGAATCAACAACACAAAAACTTTGTTATAAATAACCCTTTTCCTTATCGGTATCGGGACTAAAAAGAATGGTTAGGAAAACAAAGATCCATCTCATTCGTACTTTTGGTACCCGTATAACCATCAAAGACCGTTGAAGTGACTAATTCCTGGAAATCGTAAGCGTTAAGTACAAAGAAATCTTTGGAGTTACCATTTCTATATAGCACTAATATGATTGGTGTTAAGAAAAAACCTCTTGTGGGAAGGCTGGCTAGAAATTTCTTGTAAAAATACCAGCTCCTGTCAGTTCATAATGAGAATAGTGAAATTTTGATTACATGAATTATTCCTCTTAGCACTATGCGCAGAAGGGAGGAGCCGTATGAGATGAAAATCTCACGTACGGTTCTGGAACGGAGATTTTTTTACTAGAATGAAC